TATATGCGAAAATGTTCGATTTTCGTAAGATCTTCTTGACTGTTATTCAAAAGGTCCAATAATGTATGTATATTGGACTTTTTGAAGCAATTGTAGATCTTGGGGGGCAATTCTAATTGGTCAATAAAAATATATTTCAAGGCTACTTTTTTTTTGTTTTTACTTAGTTCAGTCAATCTATTATGAAAGGTAAATATGGGTAAAGTAACCTTGTGTTGATTGTCCTCTATATGTAAGTTTTCTTCTTCCGCATGTAGAAAAGGAATAAATAAATCAATTAAATTCCGGGAGGCTTCAAAAAGTGCTTCCTTAGGAGTTAAACTTCCATTTGTCCATATTTCGAGAAAAAGTATCTCTTTTTTTTCATTCCCATTCCCATAAGAATGAATACTATGATTCACATTTCGAACAGGTATGAATACAGCATCTATAGGATAACTTCCATCTTGAAAGTTTTTTGGCGTTTTTATACGATATCCGCGATTCCTCTCAAGTTGTAATCCAATACACAAATCAATTGGTTCTGTCAAGCTAGCTATATGTTGTGTATTATCAATTATTTCTACGGAAGGCGGTAAGATGATATCTTGAGCAGTTACATATCTAGGGCCCCTGACACAAATAGACGCGACACAAGTTCCATATAAATTACTTCTCAATACGATTTCTTTCAAATTCATTAAAATTTCATGGACTGATTCTTGAATACCAACTATGGTAGAATATTCGTGTGGTATTTTCTCAGATTTTGCACGTGTGATACATGTTCCTTCTATTTCTCCAAGCAAAGTTCTTCGCATTGCAATGCCTATTGTGTCGGCTTGACCTTTCATAAGTGGAGAAAGAATAAAGCGTCCATAATAAAGACGTTTACTATCTGTTCTTGATTCAACACACTTCCACTGCAGTGTCCGAGTAGATACTCTTATTTTCTCTCGAACCATATTAATATTATAGATAATTGATCAAATCATTGAATCATTTATTTCTCTTGAAATCTCTTCAATGTTTATTTTTACACATGTCTTTTTTTAGGAGGTCTACAGCCATTATGTGGCATAGGGGTTACATCCCGTACAAAACTTAATAGTATACCACTTCTACGAATAGCTCGTAATGCTGCATCTCTTCCGAGACCAGGACCCTTTATCATGACTTCTGCTCGTTGCATACCTTGCTCGACTACTGTACGAATAGCATTTCCTGCTGTGGTTTGAGCAGCAAAGGGCGTCCCTCTTTTTGTACCCCTAAATCCACAAGTACCAGCGGAGTCCCAAGAAACCACCCGACCTCGTACATCTGTAACAGTCACAATGGTATTGTTGAAACTTGCTTGAACATGAATAACTACCTTTGGTATTTTACGTGTACTTTTACGCGAACTAATACGTCCATTCCTACGTGAACTAATTCTTGGTATAGGTTTTGCCATATTTTATCATCTCATAAATATGAGTTAGAGATATATGGATATATCCATTTCATGTCAAAACAAATCCTTTTTTTTATTTGTACATTGAATCCTTTAGAAAATCCCTTTTATTTTAGTAGAATAATTATCCTTGTCGTTGTTTATGTCTCGGGTTAGAACAAATTACTATAATTCGTCCCCGCCTACGGATCAATCGACATTTTTCACAAATTTTACGAACGGAGGCCCTTATTTTCATATTTTTTATTCCTTACTTTAATTAATTCCGAATCCTTTTCTTGGAAGAAAATAGGTTTTTTGCGATTTTTACCCTCGAATTATATTCCCATGGAAAGGGGTGTTGAAGTTGCAAAAACACTTAATCATTTGAATCTTTGTTGCGGAGTCTATAAATTATACGTCCTTTGGTTGAATCATAACGGCTTACTTCAATTTTCACTCTATCTCCCGGTAAAATTCGTATAAAACTACGTCGTATCCTTCCCGAAACATAACCTAGAATCAGATCTTCATTATCTAAACGAACCCAGAACATACCATTAGGAAGTGATTCAGTAATTAAACCTTCATGAATCCATTTTTGTTCTTTCATTCCAGGTAAAACCTCCTTAAAGTATCAACTAATAAAGGAGGAGTGATATTATACAATCCGTCCTTGCCCTTTTTTCACAAATAGGATGTTTCGGATCCAATTCGGATATCAGAAGTATTACCATAATTACCATATATAACATAAAATTTCTCCGCCAATTCCTTCTAGTCGAGCCTCTTGGTCTGTCATTATACCCCGAGAAGTAGAAAGAATTACAATCCCCATTCCACCTAAAATTCTCGGAATTCGTTGATAATTAGAATAGATTCGTAGACCGGGTCGACTGACCCTTTTTAAATTTAAATTTAAAAAATTTCTAGATGGTACTTTCCTATTTCTTCTATGGCGCAGAGTTGAAACCAAAAAATATTTGTTTCTTTCTTGATGTTTCCTCGCATTTTCGATAAAACCTTCTCGTAAAAGAATTTTAACAATGTTTTCGTTGATGTTAGTAGATGCTATTCGAACCGTTCTTTTTCTATTCATGTCAGCATTTCGTATAGAGGTTATTATATCAGCAATAGTGTCCCTATCCATGATGAACTAAAATTAGTGGTGCCTCCAAATTTTGATATAATCAACATGCTCTTATTAGTATTATTTAATTATTAAATTAAAAGGTATATACGTGATATACAATCTACTAAATTAATCTATTTCATTCAAATATCCTATTATATCATGTTCTTATCTTATAATACCTCAGGAGCTAATGAAACTATTTTAGTAAAATTTAACTGTCTCAATTCCCGAGCGATCGCACCAAAAACTCTAGTTCCTTTTGGATTTCCTTCTTGATCAATGATAACTGCAGCATTGTCATCATATCGTATTATCATACCGTTGTCGCGTTTAAGTTCTTTACAGGTACGTACAATTACAGCTCTGATCACTTCTGATCTTTCTAAGGGCGTATTTGGTATTGCTTCTTTGATCACAGCAACAATAACGTTACCAATATGAGCATATCGACGATTGCTAGCTCCTATGATTCGAATACACATCAATTCTCGAGCCCCGCTGTTGTCTGCTACATTCAAATGGGTCTGAGGTTGAATCATATCATTTTTTTAATCTGTTCTTTCAATGCACAATGCAAAGGGTGTAAAAAAAATAAATATTCTTTGTCCAAAACCTGCGGTTGCTTTTTTATCCTAAAGGCCTATTTACTTTAGTTCTACATTCCTATCCTGAAATAATGAATTGAGTTCGCATAGGCATTTTTGATGCCGCTAGTGAGATAGCCCTTCGGGCTATATTTTCTGCTACTCCGCTTATTTCATAAAGTATTCGACCTGGTTTGACAACAGCTACCCAATATTCGGGGGATCCTTTCCCCGAACCCATACGCGTTTCTGCAGGCCTTACTGTAACCGGTTTGTCTGGAAATATGCGTACCCATATTTTTCCACCGCGACGCGCATTTCGTGTCATTGCTCGTCGTCCTGCTTCTATTTGTCTAGATGTGATCCAAGCGGGTTCAAGTGCCTGAAGAGCATATTGGCCGAAACAAATACGATTACCTCGACAAGATATTCCCTTCATTCTTCCTCTATGTTGTTTATGGAATCTGGTTCTTTTGGGGTTATAGTTGATGGTTTTTTCTCAATTCCATCTCTACTACAGAACCGGACATGAGAGTTTCTTCTCATCCGGCTCCTCGCGAATGCTCGCGAATGAAAGAAAAGATTAAAATTCATATCATATTAATATGAACTTAATAAATTAATATTTAATATTTAATATATAATTAAGATACATATAATAATGAAATAACGAATCAAGAGATTCTTTGAGATTCATTATATATGTTTTATTTCGTATATTTTTTTTTTATATTTATATAACTATATAAATAACAAATCTTTATTTTGTTTTGTTTTTTATCGTATTGGATCACCCATACTTTAACAATCCAAAAAAAAAATATTTCGCGGGCGAATATTTACTCTTTCAAGATCTATTTCAGTTGTAGTGTTAGCTCATGACTTTTCAGAATAGATGAATTGGTTTCTAGTTCGTTTCGCCATCCCGCTCAATGAATCATGAGGATTCATTTTCAATTGAATCTTCTGTATTCACGAGTTCCCGTCGTTCCCATCGCTTCTTGATTAATGGTTAGGTCTGAATTCTACAACGGAGCTCTTAATGAAATTTGTTCTGTTTTTGAGTCAACTCCCTTAGTTTTTATTGGCTCGAAGCTCTTAATTTTTTTGTTCTATGAGCAGATTATGGATGAATCAGTCTTGATGCTTTATTACACTGCTTTTTAGCTTTTTATGAGATGATTCATAGACCTTACATATAGAAATCATATATCATTTTTATTCTTTTTTTTTCTTCTTTCTCTCATCCTTCCATTTATCTACATCCCTTTATATTTCGTTTCATAACCAATAATCATATTTATTTTTTTGTTTATGCCAAAAGGATTTCAGTTGCTGCAATGATAAGACCAATATATCATATCTTGACTGCTTTTTTGGATTCAGATAATGCGAGGCGATGAGTTGGTTATTAGTTCTATAGTTATTAGTTCATACTTCATACTATAGGTTGTTACTTTTTTTTAGTCTTAATTTTAATAAAAAACCAACGAGTCACACACTAAGCATAGCAATTCTATCAAAAGATCAATCAAATTTTTATTCAACCTTATAGAATTAAGGATTAGAATTATTTTGCTGGAATAAAAAAAATGAAAAAGTTTGTCATTTTTGGTTCCATCGTTGAATAGAACGGAAAGACAAGTAAAGGTTTATTATTCCTCGTCCATAAATATCCAAATTTTGATACCTAATACTCCATAGATAGTTCGAACTGTATAGGCGCAATAATCAATTTTAGCTCGAATGGTTTGTAAGGGAACCCTACCCTCTCTGATCCATTCGACACGTGCAATTTCTTTTCCGTCGATACGTCCTGCAATTTGTATTTGAATTCCTTTTGTATCAGCTTGTTCGGTTAATTCAATAG